TCTAGATGTGCTGGAAAAAAAGAGTAGATTATGGAATGATGAGACTAAAAAAGAATACTTGCCTAAAATAGATGATCCCTTTTTGAATGGTCCCTATCGCGGAAGGAGAAACATTTTTTTTTCTTCCTCAATCAGAAATGAAACTTTGATAAAAAATGACATCGAGAAAAGATGGATAAATAAGATCCAGGGTATACTTTTTACTACTGATTATGATTATGAAAAATTGGAAGAGAAAATAGATACACTTGATCAAATTTCAAAAATGGAATTAAAAATCCAACAAGGAAGAATTGTCTTCGAAGATCAAATCAATATTTGCAAATTCATCTTCATCCAAAATGTCAATCCAGAGTCTAAAAGAATAAAAGAAATAAGTAAAAAAGTAAAAAGATGGTCATACAAATTAATTGATGAGTTGGAACAACAAGAGGGAGAAAATGACGAAATAGCTGAGGATCATGAGATTCGTTCAAGAAAAGCTAAACGTGTAGTTATCTTGAATGATACCAAAGAAAGCAATGATATTTATAAAAAAAGCAATAATAATCCGGATGAAAGAGACGAAGTGGCTTTGATACGTTATTCCCAACAATCCGATTTCCGTCGAGACATCATCAAAGGTTCCATGCGTGCCCCACGACGTAAGACAAACATCGAGTCGTTTTTTCAAGCAAATTTGCATTCCCCTCTTTTTTTGGAAAGAATAGCCAACCCACTTTTGTCTTTTGGCATCTCCAAAATACAACTGCAAAAATTCATTCTTAAAAAATGGAAAAAAGCAACACAAGTAGAATCTAGAATTCTAGATTCTACACAAGAAAAGGTAAAAGAAAAGGAGAAAGAAAAAAAAGAAGAATACAAAAGACAAGAAAAAATACGAATCGAAATAGCAGAAGCATGGGATAGCATTCTATTTGCTCAAATAATAAGAGGATCTTTATTGGTAATCCAATCGTTTTTTAGAAAATACATTGTATTACTATCATTGATAATACTTAAAAATACAGTAAGTATGCTAGTATTTCAATTTCCCGAATGGTCAGAGGACTTTAAGGAGTGGAAGAAAGAAATACATATTAAATGCACCTATAATGGTGTTCCATTATCAGAAACCGAATTTCCAAAAAACTGGTTAACAGAGGGTCTTCAAATAAAAATACTATTTCCTTTTTTCTTTAAACCTTGTCAAAAATCTAAGGTACAATCTCTTCAAAAAGATCCACGAAAAAAAAAAAATGATTTTTGTTTTTTAACAGTTTGGGGAATGGAAACTGACCTTCCTTTTGGTTCGCCCCGAAAACGACTGTCGTTTTTTAGCCCCATTTTCAAAGAAATTAAAAAAAGAATTCGAAACTGGAAAAAAAAGTCTTTTTTTGTGATACGAACTTTTTTAAAAGAAAAACAAAATTTATTTCGTGGCATAAACCTTTCAAAAGAAATCAAAAAATGGCTTTTGAAAAATATTCTATTTATTAAAGGAATTGGAAAAAGACTTTCAAAAAAAAAACCAAATTTTTTAGTTGGATTAAAAGAAATATCTGAATTAAATGAAACTAAAAAAGAAAAAGATAGGAGAATTCCTAATCACATGATTTCTGAATCCTCCCTTCCCATTCCCATTCAATCTATGGATTTGAAAGATTTTTCATTTACCGAAACAAAAATAAAAGATCTGGCGGATAGAACAAACACAATCATGAATCGGATAAAAAAAATACAAAATAAAAAAGACAATAATACCGAGTTTATAACTAATGACAGAAATAGTAATTATGACAGAAATAGGAATTGTAATAAAACAAATTCTATCAACAAATTATTAGTATCAATAAGAAAAAGTTTGAAGAAATTAAAAAAAAGAAATGTACGATTAATACGAAAATCCTATTTGAGAATCAATTTGATTATTCAAAAGATGTACATAAAAGTTTTTTTATGTATCATTCATAAGAATAGGCCGAGAATGACTACACAACTTTTTGAAGTATCAACAAACGAATTTGATAAATTGATTTCAAATCCTGAAATAAATAAAGAAAAAATTAATAAAACAAGTGCTATTCACATTTTTTGGACTCTCAAAAAATGGTTTTTTGATATTTCTAAAAAGAATTCAAAAAATGTGAGCAACTTATCCTACTTTTCACAAGCGTATGTATTTTACCAAATCTATAAAACTCAAATTTTCGGCTTGTATAGAGATCTTCTTCAATATAAGGCAACATTTCTTTTTCTTAAGAAAGAAATCAAGGATTATTTCGAAACAGAAGGAATACTTCATTTGGAATTAGGGCATACAAATCTTTTTAATTACACAATTGTTGAATTGAAAAACCCTTTAAGTAAGTATTATCAATATGAATTATCACAGGTTCAATGGTATCAATTAGTACCACACAAATGGAGAAACAGAGTGAATCAAGGATCTATTATGACTGAAAATAAAGATTTTCAAAAAAGTCATTCAGATGAAAAAGATCAATTAATTTTTTACAAAAAATTAATTAATATTAATTTTGAATCGAATTCATTCTCCAATGAAAAATATACGATTAACTTTCAAAAATACTATAAATATGCACTTTTCTCATATCAATCCATTAATTATGACGATAGAAAAGGTTCATATATTTCTGTATCACCATTATGGCTAAATAATCCGCAAGAAAGTTGTTATAATTCCAATATATACAACATAAAGAAAAGTACCTTAGTTGATCTGTTAGAGCGTATTATACCTATATATAAATATAATTCTATATATAATTATTTTGGACAGAACAAAAATATGAATCTGGATAAATTTCCAGATCAAAAATATATTGATTGGAAAATTCTATATTTGTGCTTTAGAACGAAAGGGGATATTCATTCATGGCTCGCTATCAATACTAATATCAACTTCAATAATAATACAAATACTAAGACTAAAGTCAATAATTATCCAATAGTTGGTAAAATTGATAAAAAAGACCTTGTTTATCTTCAAATTGATAAAGATCAGAAAATCAAGATTTCAAAAACAAAAAAAAGACTTTTTGATTGGATGGGAATGAATGAAGAAATACTAAGTCGTTCTATTTCGAATCTAAAACTTTGGTTCTTTGGCGAATTTGTGCTTCTTTATAATACATATAAAATGAACCCCTGGACAATCCCGGCCAAAGAACTTCTTTTCAATTTCAATGAAACTAAAAATAAAAACATCACGAAAAATCAAAAAGAGAATCCTTTCAAATTTTCCAATGAAAATAAATCAAATATTCAATTCGAAAATAAGAATAAGAATCAAGACAACAAAGAATCTCCAGGTAAAAATAATGTTGAATTAAATATACAAAATAAAGAAACTCTTGAATCAATTTTATTAACTCAAGAAAAAGATATTGAAGAAGATTCTGCAGGCTCAGATATGAAAAAACGTCGAAAGAGAAAACAATATAAGAGCAACACGGAAGCAGAACTTGATTTTGTCTTAAAAAGGTATTTACGTTTGCAATTGAGATGGAATAATTTTTTAAATCAAAAAATAACCAATAATATTAAAGTATATTGTCTCTTGCTTAGATTGGTAAATCCAAAAGAAATTGCTATATCCTCTATACAAAGGGGAGAAATAAGTCTAGATATTTTGATGAGTCAAAAAGATTTGACTCCTAGAGAATTGATGAAAAAAAGAATATTAATTATCGAACCTGTGCGTTTGTTTATAAAAAACGACGGTCAATTTTTGATGTATCAAACTATAAATGTTTCATTGGTTCATAAGAGTAAGCACCAACTTAATCAAAGTTACCAAGAAAAACACTATATTGATCAAAACAACTATACTAATTATATTGTAAGACATCCAAATCAAAGAATAACTGAAAATCGAGATTATAATTTAGTTATTCCTGAACGAATTTTTTCCACTAAATGGCGTAGGGAATTAAAAATTCGAATTTGTTTCAATTCTCAGAATAGAAATCTTATTTCGAACAATTCCGTATTTTGCAATAACGTAAAAAACTATGATCAAGTTTTGGATAAAAGTCAACATGTTTATAGGGATAAACTTGAACTAATTCAATTCAAATCCTTTCTTTGGCCTACTTACCGATTAGAGGATTTATCTTGTATGAATCGATATTGGTTTGATACTAATAATGGAAGCCGTTTTAGTCTGTTAAGGATATATATGTATATATGTATCCACCATTGAAAATTCGTGAATGATGCATTTCTCATCTCATATATATCTTCCAGGTCTGTATTTATTATACATAAACTGTGGGTTGTCCACATTCATTGTCTTACATTCCCATTCTAATATGGGAAATCAATACTAATTCAATGGATGTCTCTATTAGATAAATAATTAGATATTTGATTAGATCAAATAGGAATAGATCAAAAAGATGTTCTCTTTTATCTGTATAAATATCTATTTTTTTTTTTTACTTATACTTAATTAAAATTAATTAAAATGAGATTATTTTTACTGAGCGGTTAAATGGATTTTTCAATTTTAAAAAGGAAAAAGAGTAGATTTTATCTTATGGTAAAAAAGAAAGTTATTTCAGTTATTTCAGAAAAAGAAAATCGGGGATCTATTGAATTTCAAGTCTTTCATTTCACCAATAAAATAAGAAGGCTTACTTCACATTTGGAATTTCACAAAAAAGACTATTTATCGCAGCGGGGTCTACGGAAAATCTTAGGAAAACGACAACGGTTGTTGTCTTATTTGTCAAATAAAAAAAGAGTTTCTTATAAAGAATTAATGGATATTCGGGAATCAAAAACGCGTTAATTTTTTTATTTAAAAAACAACGAAAATTGGTTATTTTATTGAATTTTTTTTATCTAGAATTTAGACAAACTTCTTTTCGTTTTAAGCAGTTCATAAAAGAATGAATCGAGGAATAAACTATGAATGGAACAACTAAAAGAAAAGAACATATGATAGTCAATATGGGACCTCATCACCCATCAATGCATGGTGTTCTTCGTCTTATTCTTACTCTAGATGGCGAAGATGTTATTGATTGTGAGCCAATATTGGGTTATCTGCACAGAGGGATGGAAAAAATTGCCGAAAATCGAACAGTTATACAATATTTGCCTTATGTAACACGTTGGGATTATTTAGCTACTATGTTTACAGAAGCAATAACCGTAAATGGACCAGAGCAGATGGTGAATATTCAAGTACCGAAAAGAGCCAGTTATATCAGAGTGATTATGTTAGAATTGAGTCGTATAGCTTCTCATCTGTTATGGCTTGGCCCCTTTATGGCAGATATTGGTGCACAGACTCCCTTTTTCTATATTTTTAGAGAAAGAGAATTAGTATATGATCTATTTGAAGCTGCCACCGGTATGAGAATGATGCACAATTATTTTCGTATCGGAGGAGTAGGGGCTGATCTCCCTTATGGATGGATAGATAAATGTTTGGATTTCTGTGATTATTTTTTAACCGCTGTTTCTGAATACCAAAAACTTATTACGCGAAATCCCATTTTTTTAGAACGAGTTGAGGGTGTAGGTATTATTGGTGCGGAAGAAGCACTAAATTGGGGTTTATCCGGACCGATGTTACGAGCTTGTGGAATTCAATGGGATCTTCGTAAAGTCGATCATTATGAATGTTATGACGAATTCGATTGGGAAATCAATTGGCAAAAAGAAGGAGATTCATTAGCGCGTTATTTAGTCCGAATCAGTGAAATGAAGGAATCTATCAAAATTGTTCAACAGGCCCTCGAAGGAATTCCAGGGGGTCCTTATGAGAATTTAGAAATACGTTGCTTTGATAGAGAACGGGATCCAGAATGGAATGATTTTGACTATCGCTTCATTAGTAAAAAAACTTCTCCGACTTTTGAATTACCGAAGCAAGAGCTTTATGTAAGAGTTGAAGCCCCAAAAGGGGAATTGGGAATTTATTTAATAGGCGATCAGAGTTGTTTTCCTTGGAGATGGAAAATTCGTCCCCCCGGTTTTATCAATTTGCAAATTCTTCCTCAGTTAGTTAAAAGAATGAAATTGGCGGATATTATGACAATACTAGGTAGCATAGATATTATTATGGGAGAAGTTGATCGTTGAAATGATAATTGATACAAGAGAAGTACAAGATATCCACTCTTTTTCTAGATTAGAATCTTTAAAAGAGATCTATGGGATCATAGGGATGCTTTTACCTATTTTGATTCTTGTATTGGGAATCACAATAGGTGTACTCGTAATTGTGTGGTTAGAAAGAGAAATATCCGCCGGAATACAACAACGTATTGGACCGGAATACGCCGGTCCGTTGGGAATTCTTCAAGCGTTAGCAGATGGAACAAAACTGATTTTCAAAGAAAACCTTCTTCCATCTAGAGGAGATGGTCGGTTATTCATTATCGGACCATCCATAGCAGTTATATCCATTTTCGTAAGTTATTCAGTAATTCCGTTTAGCTATCACCTTGTTTTATCCGATCTCAATATCGGTGTTTTTTTATGGATTGCCTTTTCAAGTATTGTTCCGATTGGACTTCTTATGTCAGGATATGGATCAAACAATAAATATTCCTTTTTAGGTGGTCTACGAGCCGCCGCTCAATCAATTAGTTATGAAATACCGTTGACTCTTTGTGTGTTATCAATATCTCTACGTGCGGGTCGTTATAACCTTTTCTTTAATTTTTTTTTTAAGTAAAGAAGTTGAATAGGTATCTTCACTTTTTTATTCATCATTCAGGTTAAATTAACTAAATCAGATAGTTATATGAGTGAAAAAAAACAGCTTCTAAATTAGCAGTAAAAAGATTGAGTCTCATCTCCTAAGTACAAGAAGGAAAAAGAAAGTAAATTCAATAGAAGCAAGGCTTTTTACCCCATGATTGGTTGATTAGTGATTAGTCATCCTGGCTTGAAGCGGGCTCAAAAGATCAACCGTATATAGTTTTCACTTTTCTTTATATGTATTACTAGAACGGAGGGTTCGACAAAAATGAGTGGATGGTTAGGAACACAAAAATACATAAAGGATTAGTAATCGAAATTTGTATGTCAATTTTCAAAACGAAAATCTTTGGATAACATAAAAAGAACACTAATTGAGGCTTTCAATTTGTAGAAATAATCAAGCAGTACTCCTCACGATTGCAATCCAGAGTATGCTCCTACTCAAAGATTCAAAAACGACTATCCGAAACGAAATAATCCTTTCTTGTTTTGAACTCCCTCTTTGAAAGAAGAATAGGAATGAAAATTCATATAGATCACGAAATAGCCTGCATTATTAAGACATTTATCTAATCTATGATTTTTATTCATAATAATCAAAAAAAGATGGCTATTGATATTCATAGAAAGAGTATTTTATTAATAAGTTATTACTCAACAAAGAAAAATTCAAATTATTAAAGGACAAGATTAATTCATAAGTGCTTTTTGAGTTATTATATCTATATCATTCGGGCATACAGAATTCCATCGGTCTAATTTTGGACCTTCCGGCGGTTGTTGATTCTATCTATATTTTGACCCCAAATAAAATCTATCACGCTAAAAAATATCACCTCGGTCCTTATATTTCTTGATGGCCGTCAAGGAGCCGTATGAGGTGAAAATCTCATGTACGGTTCTGGACTAGCGATGGGAACAGTGATGTTATCACCGACTATTATTATCTAATAGTTCAAGTACAGTTGATATAGTTGAGGCACAATCCAAATATGGGTTTTTAGGATGGAATTTGTGGCGTCAACCTATAGGGTTTATCATTTTTCTAATTTCTTCCCTAGCAGAATGTGAGAGATTGCCTTTTGATTTACCCGAAGCAGAGGAAGAATTAGTAGCAGGTTATCAAACCGAATATTCGGGTATCAAATTTGGATTATTTTATGTTGCTTCCTATCTCAATCTATTAGTTTCGTCATTATTTGTAACAATTCTGTACTTGGGTGGTTGGAATATCTTTATTCCGTCCGTATTTTTTTCTGATCGAGGTGAAATAAATAAAATAGGTAGGGTCTTTAGAATAACAATTGGTATTTTTATTACTTTAGCTAAAACTTATTTGTTCGTGTTCATTTCTATCACAACAAGATGGACTTTACCGAGACTAAGAATGGACCAACTATTAAATCTTGGATGGAAATTTCTTTTACCCATTTCTCTCGGTAATTTATTATTAACAACCTCTTCCCAACTCCTTTCACTCTAAACGAAAATAGAATATGATATTCTATATTTCTCACTTCTCATCAACCAAGAGAAAGAAACAAACATAAGATTATTCATAGATCTTTACAATATGTTCCCGATGGTAACTGGGTTCATCAATTATGGCCAACAAGCAATACGAGCGGCAAGGTACATTGGTCAAGGATTTATCATTACCTTATCCCATGCAAATCGTTTCCCTGTAACTATTCAATATCCTTATGAAAAATTAATTACATCGGAGCGTTTCCGCGGACGAATCCATTTTGAATTTGATAAATGCATAGCTTGTGAAGTATGTGTTCGTGTATGTCCTATAGATCTACCCGTTGTTGATTGGAAATTGGAAACCGGTATGCGAAAAAAACGCTTGCTTAATTACAGTATTGATTTTGGAATTTGTATATTTTGTGGAAATTGCGTTGAGTATTGTCCAACAAATTGTTTATCAATGACTGAAGAATATGAGCTTTCCGCTTATGATCGTCATGAATTGAATTATAATCAAATCGCATTAGGTCGGTTACCGATGTCAGTAATTAACGATTATACAATTCGAACAATTTTGAATTATCCTCAAATAAAAAATGCATTTAGAATGATTAAAGAATAATTACTAATTACTATACTAATGTATAAGTCAGGTTCACTTTTATCTAATTGAAAGGAATCGTTCCTTATTTGCTCAATAGAATTCTAAATTGTAATTAATTGTTGATTAGTTAGTGAGAAGTGCAAATCAATTTGGATTGAAAATAGAATTTCATAATCTCTATATTTATTTAGAAATAGTTTCCAGCTAACTTTTCTACTTAGTTTGACGTAAGGGGGAACAAGATATTGGTATAGTAATTGGACCTAGACGTACTTCAAATCCATTAGAAACCCTATTCCATTTTAATTGAATTTAATTAGGAGCATATCATAAAAAAAAAAGAAAAATTTCCTGGTCAGGTCAATAAAATCATGAAAAACATTTCAATTTTTTTATCTTGGATATCGAATGGATTTGCCTGGACCAATACATGATTTTCTTTTAGTTTTTCTGGGATCAGGTCTTCTATTAGGAGGTATAGGAGTGGTATTACTTACCAATCCAATTTATTCCGCTTTTGCATTGGGATTGGTTCTTGTTTGCATATCTTTATTTTATATTTTATCAAACTCTCATTTTGTAGCGGCTGCACAGCTCCTTATTTACGTCGGAGCTATAAACGTTTTAATTTTATTTGCTGTCATGTTCATGAATGGTTCAGAATATTATAAAGATTTCGATCTTTGGACTGTTGGGAATGGGATTACTTCGTTGGTTTGTACAAGTATTTTCATCTCCCTAATTACCACGATTCTCGATACGTCTTGGTACGGAATTATTTGGACAACAAAATCAAATCAGATTATCGAACAAGATTTGATAGGGAATAGTCAACAAATTGGAATTCATTTATCAACGGACTTTTTTCTTCCATTTGAACTCATTTCAATAATTCTTTTAGTTGCTTTGATAGGTGCAATTGCTGTTGCCCGTCAATGAAAAATCTTTATAACTATTAAGAACAATCAAAATTGAAATTTTCTCGCTCTTATCAAATGCATTTAGCTTTCCTTTTTGAATTCTATTTCAATATCGATCTTTTTCTCTCTTACAAAAAAAAAAAAAGAATATATTCTTTTTTGGTCTATTATAGTCAAGCAAAAGCCTTCATTTATTGTTTATGGCGAAATGACTCAAAATTGATAAGGAGATGATCAATGATACTCGAACATGCACTTGTTTTGAGTGCCTATTTATTTTCTATTGGTATCTATGGATTGATCACGAGTCGAAATATGGTTAGGGCTCTTATGTGTCTGGAACTTATCCTGAATGCAGTTAATATAAATTTCGTAACATTTTCGGATTTGTTTGATAGTCGACAATTACAAGGAGATATTTTCTCTATTTTTGTTATAGCTATTGCCGCAGCCGAAGCGGCTATTGGGTTAGCTATTGTTTCAGCAATTTATCGTAATAGAAAATCAACTCGTATCAATCAATCGAATTTATTGAATAAATAAGTACTACTAATTTCATTTTAATTTATTTAAAAAATTCGAATATTCATCAATTATTTAATACTTGATGTAAAAATGTAAGAAATCAAAGTATCTTAGCCAACCCAGGAGTCGCGATCCATAATTCGATTGGATTATTAAAATAATGATAAAATCATTGATTCATCTGGTATATAAATATATGATTTATATATAAGTTTATTAGATCGAAGATTTATGATATTCAAAAAAAGAGAGATCCAATGTCACATTCAGTAAAGATTTATGATACATGTATAGGATGTACTCAGTGTGTCCGAGCCTGCCCAACCGATGTATTAGAAATGATCCCTTGGGATGGATGTAAGGCTAAGCAAATTGCTTCTGCTCCACGAACGGAGGACTGTGTTGGTTGTAAGAGATGTGAATCCGCTTGCCCAACGGATTTTTTGAGCGTGAGGGTTTATTTATGGCATGAAACCACTCGAAGCATGGGTCTAGCTTATTAATATACTAAGTTCCAGAAAAAACTACTTTAAACAAACTGAATTTTCAATTTTTTTTAATACAATTGATTTTTTTACCGACAAAAACCCGTTCTTTTTCGAGAACGGGTTTTGGGGTCTAATTCTATCTTGTCTTTACTACGAATTATTTTCCTTGGTTAACAATAATTGTAGTTTTACCAATATTGGCGGGTTCTTTAATTTTCTTTCTACCTCATAGAGGAAATAAGGTAATAAGGTGGTATACTATATTCATTTCTATTTTTGAACTCCTTTTAACGACCTATACATTCTGTTATCATTTCCAATTGACCGATCCATTAAATCAACTAGTAGAGGATTATAAATGGATTAATTTTTTTGATTTTGACTGGAGATTGGGAATAGATGGGCTTTCTATAGGAACCATTTTACTGACGGGATTTATAACCACTTTAGCTACTTTAGCAGCCTGGCCGGTTACGCGGGATTCCCGATTGTTCCATTTCCTGATGTTAGCAATGTACAGCGGTCAAATAGGATCATTTTCTTCTCACGATCTTTTACTTTTTTTTCTCATGTGGGAGTTCGAATTAATTCCAGTTTATTTACTTCTATTGATCTGGGGAGGGCAGAAACGTCTGTATTCAGCTACAAAATTCATTTTATACACTGCGGGGGGGTCTATTTTTCTATTAATAGGCGTTTTTGGTATTGGCTTATATGGTTCGAATGAACCAACATTAAATTTTGAAATATTAGCCAACCAATCGTATCCTGTAGCACTAGAAATACTATTTTATACTGGATTTTTTATTGCTTTTGCAGTCAAATTACCGATCATACCATTACATACATGGTTACCAGACACCCACGGGGAGGCACATTACAGTACTTGTATGCTTCTAGCTGGAATTTTATTAAAAATGGGAGCATATGGTTTGGTTCGGATCAATATGCAATTATTCCCCCACGCTCATTCTATATTTTCTCCCTGGTTGATTATAGTAGGTGCAATACAAATAATCTATGCAGCTTCAACATCTCCCGGTCAACGTAATTTAAAAAAAAGGATAGCCTATTCCTCCGTATCTCATATGGGGTTCATAATTATCGGAATTGGAGCGATAACTGATACGGGGCTCAATGGAGCCCTTTTACAAATGATTTCTCACGGATTTATTGGTGCTGCTCTTTTTTTCTTGGCAGGAATGACGTATGATAGAATACGTCTTGTTTATCTCGACAAAATGGGTGGAATGGCGATTTTCCTTCCAAAAATATTCACACTGTTCAGTATCTTATCAATGGCTTCTCTTGCATTACCCGGCATGAGTGGTTTTGTTGCCGAATTGATAGTCTTTTTTGGAATAATTACCAGCCAACAATATTTTTTAATTCCAAAAATCCTAATTACTTTTCTAATGGCAATTGGAATGATATTAACTCCTATTTATTTATTATCGATGTTACGTCAAATGTTCTATGGATACAAGATTTTGTATGCACAAAACTCTTATTTTTTTGATTCGGGTCCGAGAGAATTATTTATTTTAATCTCTATTCTTCTACCAATAATAGGTATTGGTATTTATCCGGATTTTATTCTCTCACTCTCAGTTGAGAAGGTCGAAGCTATTATATCTACATATTTTTATCGATCGTTTTCATGAATAAAACAAGAAAAAATTAAGAATCCTATTCTTTCTTTTTCGTTTTCCAATTTGACAATGAAAAATAAAAAGTAACTAAAAATTGAAATTGTGACTAGATGGATTTATTTTTGTGAGAACCCTTTGAATCACTATATTAATTGATTCAAAGGGTTCTCGACATCTTTCCTGAAATATGGAGTTTTTTTCTTATATTCTTTAACTTAATATTTAGTATTTCAAATTTTTGTTTTATTATCAGTTTTTTGAAAATGTTTTCTATTTCTATTTGTAGGAATCTTTTTCAATTTGATTTCATGTTAATGAAAATTAAAGGAACCATAACTATGTAACCCTATTCCTAATAAATTGACCCCAAAATAGCATATCCAAATTATAAAAAAGCCCATAGAAGCCACAATCGCGCAATTTAGACTTTTGAACTTTTTTTTATTTGTTCGAGTATGTAAATAAATTGCAAATATGGTCCAAGTAATAAATGACCAAGTTTCTTTTGGGTCCCAATTCCAATATGATCCCCATGCCTCATTAGCCCATACTGATCCTGAAAGAATCCCGATGTTTAAAAAGATAAACCCTAGACTAATAAGACGATAACTCCACTGATCTAATTGTTGAATTAGTTGCGCTCTGTAATAATTTCTCGCAGACCAAGAGAAGTTGTTTATTAAAACATTCCACTTTTCATCCATATATTGGATCTTGTTAAATGAAAATGACTCGTTTACGAAATTTTGAAAAATCTTTTGAAATGAAATGACTAAAAGAGCTACTGATAATAATGATCCGCATAAAAGAGCTGCATAGCCCAATATCATCATACTTACGTGCATCATTAACCACTGGGATTGAAGAGCAGGTACTAATATTACAGATTGATGTATTTCGGTTAAAAGACCTGAAGTGGTAAAGCCTTGTAGAAAAATTGTACTTGGCGAGGTTATTGCGCTTAAATAATTGGTATGCTTTTTCAAATATGGAACGAGAGAAATAAGGGAGAAACTCCATGAAAGAAAAATGAGTGATTCATATAAATCACTTAATGGAAAATGCCCCGAATAAATCCACCGAGTGATTAATAATCCCGTTATACAGAAAAAAGTAGCTAGAATGCCTTTTTCTGACGAATAATATAGTCCTACGATTTCATCAACCGATAAAATTATCAAAAAAATTGTAATTACAATTGAAACGATCGAAAATGATATATGAGTTAATATATGTTCTAAAGTGGAAAATATCATAAAAATTCTCAAATAAAAAAAAAAAAAGATATTAGAAAATAATACGGAATCCAATCTGTAATTGCATTTATTATATATAGAACTTATTGTCTTTCTTTTCGAAGATAGCCTGCCGCCACTCGGACTCGAACCGAGATGCTCTAGCACTGCTTCCTAAGAGCAGCGTGTCTACCGATTTCACCATAGCGGCGTACTCGAAATAATAATAAGCGTTTTTTATTTAGTTGTCGAGATTGAAATTAAAAAAGTGAATTCAATTAATGACAAAAAATTCCTTTCCTTTTACTCCATATTGAAACATTCTCAAATATTACCATACTTTAATTTTTATTTAGTAATTCAATTATTAAAATTGCTATTCAAATTTTAAGTAGCTTGATGGGGAAAATAAGAATCCCCATCGGGAAAGACTACAATAAAAAAAGTACCATTTTTTTTTATTATTTACTATAAGTTTGATTATTGGATTGTTGCACAAAAAAACTTTTTGAATTATTCGTAGAAATAGATTTCGCTAATGAAAAAGCCTTCAACGCTGTAAAATAGGCCTTTATTTTCCAAATATTTTTACGAATATGTTTTTTTGATATAGAAGTACGTTTTTTTGGAACTGCCATGAAAAAATCAATTTTACAAAATTCTTTTTTTATCTAGTTGAATGTGAAAGACATTTATTGTTCAAACAATTTCATTTATTTTTCAGAATCTTGATTCCATTCAATCCAACTAAATATCTCACAAGACACAAAAGAGAAATAACGAAGTTTTTCTATATCTATGTTTATTTTTGTCATTTTATATTTATATCCGTATCAAAATTAATCAAAGGTGAAAGAAGAAATCCTTGCTCATTGATTTTGATCCATGGTAGGGTATAGAAAGAAAAATGTCGGATATTCTAATAGTTCTTTCGACAATTCTAAAAAAATTCCATGTGTTTCATATTATTTATTTATATTAATGGAAATTAAGGAATGTATAAAATACTCTGTGTATATTTGTTGTATGAAATTATCAATCTTTCGTCTACAGATAGAATAAATTATCGTAATACCTAATGGGAATTGAATTGTTTTATATCTGTATAAAGTAGAAAGATCTTCGTTATAACTTAGCTAATTTATTTAGCTTTATTTCGATAAGTTATTATAGATAACTATTTATAGAATAATAGTTTATTATTTTTTTTAGTCCAATTTTGACTAAAATTCTAGGAAATTATATAAAAGTATATTTAAAAAAATAGAAAATACATAAAAGATATATAGAAAATGAAAAGAATATATAAATATATATTAATAGATAGAATATATAAATTAATAGAAATTAATATAAAGAAAAAATAGTATTAGTATTTTTAGTTAATTTTTTATTTTTATTTCATTTTCGATTGAACTATTAGCCTGATCCTATTTATTCTAACTTTCTTCTTAATATTCGAAGGAGTTGAAAAAGAATAATTCAGAATAAAATAAAAGATAAAAGGTTTTTTTATGGACTATACATATCCCTATTTATGGATTATACCTATCATTCCACTTCCCATTCCTATGTTAATAGGAGTTGGACTTATCGTTTTTCCAATGGCAACAAAAAATCTTCGACGTATGTGGTCCTTTCCTAGTATCTTTCTACTAAATGTAGTTATGCTACTTTCGGTCTATCTATCTATTCAGCAAATAAATAAAAGTTCTATCTATCAATATGTGTGGTCTTGGACAATTAATAATGATTTTTCTTTAGACTTCGGTTACTTAATAGATTCGCTTGCTTCGATTATGGTACTATTAATTAGTACGGTTGGAATTCTGGTTCTTTTTTATAGTGACAATTATATGTATCATGATCAGGGATATTTGAGATTTTTTGCTTATATGAGTTTTTTCACAACTTCCATGTTGGGATTAGTTACTAGTGTGAATTTGATACAAATTTATATTTTTTGGGAATTAGTTGGAATGTGTTCTTATCTATTAATAGGTTTTTGGTTCACACGACCTATTGCGGCGAATGCTTGTCAAAAAGCTTTTGTAACGAATCGTGTAGGCGATTTTGGTTTATTATTAGGGATTTTGGGACTTTATGCTATAACGGGTAGTTTCGAATTTCGAGATTTATTCGAAATCTTAAATAAAGTAGTTTCAAATAATGAGGTAAATCTTTTATTTCTTACTTTGTGTACCTTGTTTTTATTTACAGGTGCTGTTGCCAAGTCTTCTCAATTCCCCCTTCACGTATGGTTACCTGATGCCATGGAAGGCCCCACTCCTATTTCGGCTCTTATACATGCTGCTACTATGGTCGCAGCAGGTATTTTTCTTGTAGCTCGCCTCCTTCCTCTTTTTATAATTATACCTCATATAATGAATTTGATTTCTTTTATAGGTATAGTAACATTACTATTCGGAGCTACTTTAGCCCTTGCTCAAAAAGATATTAAAAGAAGTTTGGCTTATTCTACGATGTCCCAACTGGGTTATATGATGTTAGCTTTAGGAATGGGATCGTATCGGGCGGCTTTATTTCATTTGATTACTCATGCTTATTCGAAAGCATTATTGTTTTTAGGATCTGGATCTATTATTCATTCAATGGAAGCTATTGTTGGATATTCACCCGATAAGAGTCAGAATATGGTTCTTATGGGAGGGTTGAAAAAGCATGTACCAATTACAAAAACTGCTTTTTTAATAGGTACGCTTTCTCTTTGTGGTATTCCACCTCTCGCTTGTTTTTGGTCCAAAGACGAAATTCTTAACGATAGTTGGTTGTATTCTCCGGTTTTTGCAATTATAGCTTGTTTCACAGCAGGATTAACCGCATTTTATATGTTTCGAATCTATTTACTGACTTTTGAGGGGCATTTAAACGTTCATTTTAAGAATTATAGTGGTCAAAAAAGTGGTTCCTGCTATTCAATATCTCCATGGGGAAAAGAAATGAAAAAAAACAAGTTTTCTTTATTATTATCAAGAAATACTAATGAAAAAGGGATTTTGTTTTTTTTCAATACAACCTCTCGAATTTTTTATAATGGAAAAAAAATGATACGCCCTTTTATTAGTATTTCTTGTTTTGGAATTCAAAATACGTTTTTTTATCCCTCCGAATCGGATAGTACTATGCTATTTTCCATGTCTCTATTAGTACTATTTACTTGTCTTGTTGGAATTATAGGAATTCCTTATAATCAAAATGGAATTCATTTTGATCTATTATCAAATTTGTTAAATCCGTCTATAAACCTTTTACATCCGAATCAAAATAATTCTATAGATTGGTATGAATTTTTCATAAATGCAATTTTTTCGGTCGGTCTAGCCGTTTTTGGTATATTTATAGCGTTTTTTTCATATAAGCCCATTTATTCATCTTTCAAAAACTTGAACTTAGAAAATTCATTTGTTAAAGGTGGTAATAAAAAAAATACAGTTCTCTGGGAAAAAATAATTAATCTCATTTATGATTGGTCATATAATTGTGGTTACATAGATTTTTTGTATCGAATATCTTTGGATGGGGGTCTAAAAAGATTCGCTGAGTTAACTCATTTTTTTGATCGACGAGGAATTGATGGAATTCCCAACACTTTTGGATTTCTAAGTTTATTTGGTGGAGAGGTTATTAAATATTTAGGAGCAGGTCGGATTTCTTCTTATCTCTTATTTTATTTAGGTATGACCATCTTTTTACTTTTTTACTTATTTCTTTTATTCTTTTAGACTCTGGATTGACATTTTGGATGAAGATGAATTTGCAAATATTGATTTGATCTTCGAAGACAATTCTTCCTTGTTGGATTTTTAATTCCATTTTTGAAATTTGATCAAGTGTATCTATTTTCTCTTCCAATTTT